GTCTATCTCCTAGACGCCGTAGAGAATTGACAATTTTCATGTCTTTCAATTCTCGTACTCGTAATTGGAAAGTTACGGAAGGAGATCCATCATTTTGCAATGAAAACAACATAAAAAACTCTGGACAATTTCGAAATCAGACCAAGCGTCTTAATACATATGCCAAAAAATTCATTATTGGACCACCATTGATTACAAGATTTAGCTTTTATGAATCGCTATTGGTTTGATACGAATAATGGCAGTCGTTTCAGTATGTTAAGGATACAGATGTATCCACAATTCATTTAGAGTTACTTAATAGCCTATTTCTTATACTATATCTCTATCCTCTGAAATTCTCGAGCCGAAAGATGGATGCATATGCTGTGTTTCATTTTGCTAAATGATATCAATTAAACGGTGTATCAATTCTATAAATTGCATATAGCAATAAATAAATCAGCAAAATTCTTTTATTTTAGATAGAAGAAATGTTTCTTCTATCTAAAATAAAAGAATGTACCCTTATATCCAAATCCAATTTGCATCGAGAAAATAAATCCAAATTCCAGATTCCAGCAGTAGATGAATAATTGCAAATTTTTGTGTGTACAAGATTTGAATAACTTCAAAATAACTGACATAATTTTTGATTTTTCCTGATCAGAAAAATACATGAAAAAGAAAGGAGGTAGAAAAATTTTTGGATTTATGGTTAAAGAAGAAAAACAAGAAAACAGGGGTTCTGTTGAATTTCAAGTATTCAGTTTCACCAATAAGATACGGAAACTTGCTTCACATTTGGAATTACACAAAAAAGATTTTTCATCGGAAAGAGGTCTACGAAGACTTTTGGGAAAACGTCAACGTTTGCTGGCTTATTTGGCAAAGAAAAATAAAGTACGTTATAAGAAATTAATCAGTCGGTTGGATATTCGGGAGAAGTAATTTAATCGTTGGATTTTTTTTATTTTATTAGTAGTCTTATAGTAGTCTTAGATTTTGCATTTTGATGAGCCTCGTTTTGAGGAATTCATGGAATAATGAATTAAGGAAAAAAGAATAAAAACAAGGATACATAAGATAAAAAAAAGAATAAATAAGATGATATTCGACCTCCCCCTACATATTTTATTTCTTCTCCTATACAAAAACCAACAAGACCCACTCCATTGATAATTCCATCAATGACGCCTTTATCGAAAAAAAGCGTTAGTTCGGCTAATCCTCTTATACCCAAGATAAAGACCTTAGTATAGAAAACATCTATATAACCACGATTATATGACCAACTGTATATCTTTTTTTTTACTTGATCCAAAAAGAGGTTTTTGGGATTCCCTTTTACAAGGGAATTTTTAAAATTCAAATTCTGAAAAGAAGAATAAGAAGATCCATAGAAGATATATGCTATGAATAGACCAAAAATAGCTAAACTTACAGAAGAAATTGCATTAGTGAGAAATTCATATGAATTTATAGAAGAATTAGAACTTTCTTCTAAAAAGTTTCTTGAAGGAGTTAGCCACTTTGATAATATGTCTAATTCTGATATTCCATTATTAATTACTCCATTATCAAAATGGATTCCTATGAATCCAATGAACAAAGTAAAAATAAGTAATATAAGAAGAGGAAATAGCATAGTATTTCCCGTTTCATGAGGATAGACTAAAATGTTTTTAGCCCCAAAAGGAGTCCTAAAGGATCCTATCCTATTTCTCGCATTACTGGGAATTTTGGATATATTTTGCGAAAAAAAAGAAACTCCACTCTTCATTGTTGATAAAACAAAATCCCTATTAACCTCTTTGGATATGCTTTTTCCCCATAAGGATATTGAATACAACGAGCCCTCTTTAGTACTACTGTAATTTTGAAAATGAACACGCAAATACCCATCAAAAGTAAGTAAATATATCCGAAACATATAAAATGCAGTTAATCCTGCAGTAAAAGAGGCTATTATTCCAAAAAAAGGTGAATACAACCAACTATTACTAAGGATTTCATCTTTGGACCAGAAGCAAGCAAGAGGTGGAATACCACAAAGAGAAAGTGTACCCAATAAAAAAGTAGTTCGTGTAATTGGAACGTATTTTCTTAAACCACCCATAAGAACCATATTCTGACTTTTATCTGGTGAATATCCAACAAGAGGCTCCATTGAATGAATAACGGATCCGGATCCCAAGAACAATAAAGCTTTCGAATAAGCATGAGTAATCAAATGGAATAAAGCAGCTTGATAAGAACCTATACCTAGAGCTAACATCATATAACCCAATTGAGACATTGTAGAATAGGCTAAGCTTCTTTTAATATCTCTCTGAGCAAGAGCTAAAGTAGCTCCTAAGAAGAGTGTTATTGCACCTATTAAAGAAATGAAACTCATTATCAAAGGCAGGGATATGAAAAGAGGAAGAAGTCGAGCTATAAGAAAAATCCCCGCAGCAACCATAGTTGCTGCGTGTATAAGAGCCGAAATAGGAGTGGGCCCTTCCATAGCATCGGGTAACCATATGTGAAGAGGGAATTGTGCGGATTTTGCAACTGCACCAAGAAATAAAAAAAAAGCACACAAAGTAGTAAGTAAAGAATTCATCCCATTATTAGGAATCCAGTTATTGGCTATTTTGAACAAATCCCGAAATTCTAAACTGCCTGTTATCCAAAAAAATCCTAAAATTCCTAATAACAGACCAAAATCCCCTACACGATTAGTTACAAAAGCTTTTTGACAAGCACTCGCTGCAATTGGCCGTGTAAACCAAAAGCCTATCAATAAATAGGAACACATTCCCACAAGTTCCCAAAAAAAATAAATTTGTACCAAATTGGAACTAGTAACCAACCCTAACATAGAAGTATTAAAAAAACTTATATAAACAAAAAATCTCAAATATTCTTCATCGTGAGACATATAATCGTCACTATAAATAAGAACCAAGATTCCTACAGTAGTAATTAGTATTAACATAATAGAAGTAAGGGGATCAATGAAGTATCCAAATTCTAAAGAAAAATCATTATTGATGGTCCAAGACCATAGATATTGATAGATAGGACTTCCATTTATTTGTTGAATAGCTAGATGAACTGAGAATACCAGAGCTATACTTAAGAGTAAAACACTAGGAAAAGCCCATATGCGACGAAGATTTTTTGTTACTGTCGGAATAAGAAAAAGTCCAAACCCCATTGACATAATAACAGGAAGTGGAAGAAGAGGAATTACCCAGGCATATTGATATGTATGTTCCATAAGAAAAAAATATGTATAGCAATTTTTAGTTGAAATTGAAAGTTCAATTTGTCTATAAAATAAAATAATTGTTTCCGATTCACCAAACCTATTCTTATCTTTTTCTAAAGGAATTAAAAAAACAAAATAAGAATAAGAAAAAATACTGGAATTCTGAATTTTTCCAAATTTGTCTCATTGAAATATTCAAAAATGCGGAATGGGTTTAATTACTTAAATTCAAAAAGTTAATCAAAGAATTTCGTTATCTAGTTATTAGCTAAAAAAAGCTATTTATTAAAATAAAAAAAGATTGAATCATATCACTTTCTATTCATTTTTGTATTTCTTTCTGGTAAAATGAAATAGCTCTTTTGTTTCCTAACTGATTGATAGAATTCCAAAGAAAACCTCTATTTTTAGGAAATTCTCGAATATTTCTTACTTCATATAAAACGGAAATCCTAATGACTAGAATTATCTAAGTTTTAGAATGTCTTGTTTAAGAGATTAAGTTTTTTTTTACTTTGATTGGAATTCAATGATGGAATACTGTTCTGAACTTAATTAACTATTTGATTGAATTTTACCTTCTTTTTATCTCCCCTTCTTATATGAGAGCTTATTTCCCATACCATATATTTATATATGGAGTATATTTGATATATAAATTGATTTAAATAGAAAACCTTTGTATATAATATATTTTTGTCTATATTCTATATTATTAAAACAAAATCAAAAAAAATATATATATATAATACGGTAAAAAACTCTTGTCTTATTCACTTTAGACAAAATCAAAATAAACTAAAAAAAATTATAATTTTAGTATAAATACTAAGAAAAAACAGAAAGAAGGATTAATTTGCGACAATAGATGTCTTTCACATACAACTAGAAAAAAAAAAAGAATCTCCTTTTTGAATGGCAGTTCCAAAAAAACGTACTTCGATGGCAAAAAAACGTATTCGTAAAAATATTTGGAAAAAAAAGACTTATTTTTCCATAGTAAAGTCTTACTCTTTAGCAAAATTAAGATCATTTTCTAGCGGCAACGAGCATCCAAAACCAAAAGGTTTTCTGGGCAACAAACAAACAAATAATCCGGTTTTGGAATAATCTGAATTGACCTATGCCAAACAAATCTGAATTATTTAATATGAATAAATAGCTCGGATTAATTAATGAATGTACTTGATATGTGTATGTGTCGAATTCCTCGGTGCAATCTTTTTAGAACTAATCCCTCTGTTATTGTTCTATAGAACAAAAGTTTTTGGTATATTGTGTCTTCAGTATTCTTTTCCTATCAAAGAATTTTTGATAATAGAATCCTCCTAAAAAAAATAGGAGGATTCTATTATCAAAAGTACAGTATTCTTGCAATAGGACTTACAACCTCTACCTATCTTATCTCTTATCCAAAATTCACAAAGTATTTAATGATGAAATTCTAATGTTCCTAAATTCTATGGATTCTCCTAATCTCGACGATTTGGGAGAAAATAACTATTATTCTTTTAAGTGAACTTTTATTTCAAGTTAGCCGCCATGGTGAAATTGGTAGACACGCTGCTCTTAGGAAGCAGTGCTCAAGCATCTCGGTTCGAGTCCGAGTGGCGGCATTCTCGAAAAAGAATACAATAGATTAGAAAATAGATTCAATTCGAAATTTCCAATTTTGTAATGGACCTTCCCCTTATGCTATTCCCAACTTTAGAACATATACTAACTCATATCTCTTTCTCAACTATTTCAATTGTAATTATGATTCATTTGATAACCTTATTAGTTCGTGAACTTAGGGGATTACGTGATTCGTCAGAAAAAGGAATGATAGCTACTTTTTTCTCTATAACAGGATTCTTAGTTTCTCGTTGGGTTTCTTCGGGACATTTTCCGTTAAGTAATTTATATGAGTCATTGATCTTCCTTTCATGGGTTCTTTATATTCTTCATACTATTCCTAAGATACAGAACTCTAAAAATGGTTTAAGCACAATAACTATGCCAAGCACTATTTTCACGCAAGGCTTTGCCACATCAAGTCTTTTAACTGAAATCCATCAATCTACAATACTAGTACCCGCTCTACAATCTCAGTGGTTACTGATGCATGTCAGTATGATGTTACTAAGTTATGCAACTCTTTTGTGCGGATCCTTATTATCTGCCGCTCTTCTAATCATTACATTTCGAAAGAATTTCGATTTCTTTTCTAAAAAAAAAAAAAATGTTTTAAGTAAAACGTTTTTCTTTAGTGAGATTGAATATTTCTATGCAAAAAGAAGTGCTTTAAAAAACACTTTTTTTCCTGCATTTCCAAATTATTACAAATATCAATTAACTGAGCGTTTGGATTCGTGGAGTTATCGTGTCATTAGTCTAGGGTTTACCCTTTTAACCGTGGGCATTCTTTGTGGAGCAGTATGGGCTAATGAGGCATGGGGATCCTATTGGAATTGGGATCCTAAGGAAACTTGGGCTTTTATTACCTGGACCATATTTGCAATTTATTTACATAGTAGAACAAATAAAATTTGGAAGAGTACGAATTCTGCACTTGTAGCTTCGATAGGATTTCTTATAATTTGGATCTGCTATTTTGGTATCAATCTATTAGGAATAGGTTTACATAGTTATGGTTCATTTACATTAGTATCTAAATGATTACATAACATAAAACCCTTTTTTTATGAAGGTTTTTTCCATTTTTGTTTGATTTGAGAACCCCTTGAGCGTCTTTTCATTTCAAAGGGTTCTCAAAAATTCGAGATAGATCTAATTAGACTTTTTGGCTTTTTTCTGAATTTTTTGGGTTTTCTACTATAGGAATATAGAGTGGACTAGTTAAAAAAAGAAAATCCTATTTAGGATAATAATTGGATAAGAGAGCCTCCACCCTATCAACGGATAGCGAGAGAACAAAATCTGGATAAATACCAATTCCTATTACTGGTAAAAGGATACAGATTAAAAGAAAGAGTTCTCGTGGTCCAGAATCCAAAAAATTTGCGTTTGGAATAGAAAATAGCTTGTATCCATAGAACATCTGGCGTAACATAGATAATAAATAAATAGGAGTTAATATCATTCCAATTGCCATTAGAAAAGTAATTAGCATTTTTGGCATTAACATAAATTTAGGACTAGTAATTAGTCCGAAAAATACTACTAATTCCGCAATAAAACCGCTCATCCCTGGCAAGGCAAGAGAAGCCATTGAAAAGCTACTAAACATGGTAAAAATTTTCGGCATTGGGATAGATATTCCCCCCAATTCTTCGAGATAAACAAGACGCATTCTATCACAAGCCGTCCCCGCTAAGAAAAAAAGTGTAGCACCGATAAATCCATGGGATAATATTTGTAAAATAGCTCCATTTAGTCCAATGTTGGTTATGGAACCAATCCCTATAATTATGAAACCCATGTGGGATACAGAGGAATAGGCTATTCTTTTCTTGAAATTTCTTTGACCAAGAGAAGTTGAAGCTGCATAGATTATTTGCACCGCTCCTATTATTACCAACCAGGGGGAAAATAGATAATGAGCATGAGGTAACAATTCCATATTGATCCGAATCAATCCGTATGCTCCCATCTTTAATAGGATTCCCGCTAAAAGCATACATGTACTATAATGTGCTTCTCCGTGGGTATCCGGTAACCATGTATGTAGAGGTATAATCGGCAATTTAACAGCATAAGCAATAAGGAAACCAAAATAAAGTAGTATTTCCAATGTTGCAGGGTATGATTGGTTAATCAATCTTTCCAAATCTAATTTTGGTTCGTTGTAACCATATAAGCCCATACCCAGAACTCCAATTAAGAAAAAAATGGAACCACCTGCAGTATACAAAATAAACTTGGTAGCTGAATACAGACGCCTCTTTCCCCCCCATATGGATAAAAGTAAGTAAACAGGAATTAATTCTAACTCCCACATGATAAAAAAAAGTAAAAGGTCTCGTGAAGAAAATAATCCTATTTGACCACTATACATTGCTAGCATCAGGAAATAGAATAATCGTGAATTTCGGGTAACTGGCCAAGCTGCTAAAGTTGCTAAAGTAGTGATAAATCCTGTCAATAAAATAGATCCTAATGAAAGTCCATCGATTCCTAATCTCCAGTGGAAATCGAAAACATCTATCCATTTAGAATCCTCCTTTAATTGCATTAAGGGATCTTCCAATTGATAATGATAACAGAATGCATAAGTCATTAGAAGGAATTCTAATAAACAAATAGATATAGTATACCACCTAATGATTTTGTTTCCTTTATGAGGTAAAAAGAAAATTAATGAACCCGCAAATATCGGAAAAAGAACAAGTATTGTTAACCAAGGAAAATAACTCATGATAAAGTAATAAAGACAAGATACGTTTTGACCAGAAAAGCCCATGCTCGATTGTTTCGAGCACAGGCTTCTTCGGTAAAGAGGAATCAGACGATTCAAGTGGAGTTTTTTGTAACGTATCAATAAGATAGAGCCATGCTGCGAGTTGTTTCAGGCCCTAAATAAACGCGGACACTTAAAAAATCTGTTGGGCAGGCGGATTCGCATCTCTTACAACCCACACAATCTTCGGTTCTCGGCGCGGAAGCAATTTGCTTGGCTTTACATCCATCCCAAGGTATCATTTCTAACACATCTGTTGGACAAGCTCGTACACATTGAGTGCATCCTATACATGTATCATAAATTTTTACAGAATGTGACATTGGATCTAGAAATTTTTCTTTTCAACATAAAATTTTTCGATCTGGTAAAAAGAAAATTAGTACTATATAAGTTAGATGTATTGTAGACACCAGACGAAACAATGGTTTATACAAACTTTAACAAAGAATTCTTAATCTGTTTGTGAGAAAGCATGAAAAGAGCCAAGAGACTTGAATTTAAGGCTTCAACAGTCATAATTATACGAATTCTACATACTAATTCCAATTAGTCAATTTATTGGCTATCATCTTTTCAGTAGAAATTATTGCAATATTCAAATTGCAATATCAATGAATTGAAAAAATGCAATATCCAAAAAAATGCAATATTCAATAAGAAAAAAGAATAGTCTGAAATAACCTACTTCAAAAAAGGATATTCTCAAATAATAATAAGCGATTTCTATTCATCTTAATGTTCCATATTATTATATATGTACCTTTATTTAAAGGATTCTATGTCTAATTATTCAAAAAATTAGATTGATTGATACGAGTGGATTTCCTGTTACGATGGATGGAAGAAAGAATGGATAGTCCAATAGCTGCTTCAGCAGCCGCGAGGGCTATAACAAAAATTGTGAAAATGTCTCCTTTTAATTGGCGACTATCAAATAGATCAGAAAATGTTACGAGATTTAGATTAATTGAATTCAGTATAAGTTCAAGACATATTAGAGCTCTAACCATGTTTCGGCTTGTGATCAATCCATAGATACCAATCGAAAATAAATAGACACTCAAAAAAAGTACATGCTCAAACATCATTAACTAACTCCTTATCAATCTCGATTCATTTCAATATGAGGACAAGAATTGAACCGATTCAATTAATTAGAAAAGAACAATTACGCAACAAAAGAAAAAAGAAGGTATTTGTTGTGTTGGCAGTAGATGGGTTTTACTAAATCCAAATTAGGATTCTTTAGTTATTTATTTTACATTTGAAATTCTAAGAATTTTGATTCATTCTAAGTATTTCTTATTGGCGAGCCATAGTAATTGCACCTATTAAGGAAACTAGAAGAATTAGGGAAATGAGTTCAAACGGAAGATAAAAATCGGTTGCTAAATGAATCCCAATTTGTTGAACGTTATTTATGATACCCTGTTCTACTATTTGGTTTGATCTTGTAGTCCAAAGAATTCCATACCATGACGTATCTGGGATAGTAGTCATTAGTGAAAAAGGAATAGTTATACAAACGAGTAGAGTAAACCCATCTCCAATAGTTGAATAATTTGTATCTTTAGACCATTCTGAGCCGTTTACAAACATTACAGCAAATAGGATCAAGACATTTATGGCTCCCACATAAATAAGAAGTTGTGCAACAGCTACAAAGTAGGAATTCAATAAAAAATAGAATAAGGATATACAAACAAGAACTAATCCCAGCGAAAAGGCAGAATAAATTGGGTTGGTAAGTAATACTACTCCTAGACCCCCTAGTAGAAGAACAAATACCCCAAATAGCACAAGAATCTCATGTATTGGTCCAGGTAAATCCATTATGGATAAGAAAATTAATAGTATAAAATTTTTCATGAACTGACTAAAACTAAACGATTCAAGGAAGGAAAAAGAGATTAGGATATTTTTTGTATATTGTATATAAGTTGTATAGTTAGAAATTACATCATGAAAATCTACTCTCATTTTAAATCCGGAATAATTTGCAATAAGGAGTAGTTATTATTTTTTCTTTATAGTTAGTAAAAAACTATTCGATTAAAAAAACCTAGTACCTAGTAATCAGTAATCGTTCTTAAATTCCAAGATTTTTCTTCCTCTATTTTACTTCGAGGCGAATTCCTAATTGTTTGAATTGTGTAATCTCCCATTATGGAGATTGGTAACCTACCCAAAGCAATTTGATTGTAATTTAATTCATGACGATCATAAGTAGAAAGTTCATATTCTTCAGTCATTGATAAACAGTTTGTCGGACAGTATTCAACACAGTTACCACAAAATATACAAACTCCGAAATCAATACTATAATTAAGCAATTGTTTCTTTTTAACATCCTTTTCGAATCTCCAATCCACAAGGGGTAGATCTATCGGACATACGCGAACACATACTTCACAAGCAATACATTTATCAAATTCAAAGTGTATTCGCCCCCGGAAACGCTCGGATGTAAGTGATTTTTCATAAGGGTAGTGAATTGTTATAGGTAAACGATTTGTGTGGGATAAGGTAATTATGAAACCTTGACCAATGTATCTTGCGGCGCGTATTGTTTGTTGACCATAACTAATCAACCCAGTTATCATAGGGAACATATTTTAAATATCGATGAAAAAGGTATGTTTCTTTCTCTTGTTTGAAAGAACTTTTGTGTTGAAGATATTCTTACTGTTATTGTATTATCTTATTTATATTTATAGTGAAACTAGTTGAGAAGAAGTTGTTAATAAGAGATTGCCCAGAGAAATAGGTAAAAGAAATTTCCATCCAAGATTTAATAACTGATCTATTCTCATTCTGGGTAAAGTCCATCTTATTGTGATAGAAATGAAGAGAAAAAAATAAGCTTTAGTTAATGTAATAAGGATACCCATTATCATTTCCAAAATTCCAACCATTTTATTCATTTGGAAAAACCCAAAAAGGGGTATATAAGGGATAGAAAAATTCCACCCGCCTAAGTAAAGAATAGTTACAAATAAAGAGGAAACTAATAAATTTAGGTAAGAAGCAAGATAAAATAAACCATATTTAATACCGGAATATTCGGTTTGATAACCCGCTACTAATTCTTCTTCTGCTTCTGGTAAATCAAAGGGTAATCTTTCACATTCTGCCAACGAAGAAATTAGAAAAACTAGAAAGCCTATAGGCTGACGCCAAAGATTCCATCCAAAAAGACCATATTTTGACTGTGCTTCAACTATATCAACTGTACTTGAACTGTTAGATAATCATAGTCGATGATAACATCACAGTTCCCACCGCTATTTCAAAACCGTACATGAAACCTTAGCTTCATACGGCTCCTCTATGATCAGAAAAAGGAAAGGATTGTTCCATTTTGGTATTATCCCCTGTGCGTAGATAGAATTAGGTAAGATAAAATTGATTGGAAAGCCCTAAATTAGACCAAAGCAATTCCGTCTGCTTGAATAATAAAAAAGCGCTTCCGAATTGATCTCCCCCTTTATGTAATAAAATGAAAATTTTTCTTTGTTCAGTAATAACTTATTATTGTAATAAAACACTCGTTATAGCAATTAATAAATGGAAAGAATTGGGCATTAGTTCATGAGAAATTTTGTATGAATATGGATAAAGGAAGGAAAGAATAAATAAGGATTCTTTTTTTATTGCATTCCATATCTTTTGTCCTATTCTTCTTTCCCTGGGAAGGGAATACTTAAAAAGAAAAAAGGAATAAAGGGTTAATTCGTTCTTGATAGCCATTTCTTTAACAAGTGAATGGGAACATACTCTGGATCGGAATCCGAAGAAAGTACTACTTGATCATTTCCACTAATTTCAAGTCCTTATTATGATTCCTTTTAGAAGAAAAAATGTCTAATGATTTTGATTCTCTCATTACTAATCCTTTATGTACTTTAGTGTTCCTAATCCCTCACTAACTCTTGATGGATTCCCTTCTGGTTATAAGTTTTAGTAATAACTAAAAATATTCAAGTAATGGAATTCCATACCGGGAATCCTTTATTCTTGCCCGCTTCAAGATATGATGACTAATCAAACAATCTCAACCTTGGGGTAAAGAGTTTACACTGCTTATGTTTAGTTCAACTTTTTTCTTGTACGTAGGAAATGAGATTTTTTCTTTTTACTGCAAATTAATAAGCAGTTTTGTTTCACTCATATAGCTATCTAGTTTAACTTATCAATCTGAATGCAGAATAAGAATAAGTATTCAATATATTTTTTAGGAAAAAGCTCCTATTTTAACGAATCGCACGTAGAGATATTGCTAGCACACAAAAAGTTAATGGTATTTCATAACTAATAGATTGAGCAGCTGCTCGTAAAGCGCCTGAAAAAGAATATTTATTATTTGAGCTATATCCTGCCATAAGAAGACCAATAGGGGCAACACTTGAAATGGCAATCCATAAAAAAATCCCAATACTAAGATCAGCTAAAACAAAACGATATCCCCAAGGGATAACTAAAAAACTTAATAAAACGGATATGACTGCTATAGAGGGTCCAATGCTAAATAAAGGAATATTTCCTCGGGACGGGAGGATATCTTCTTTAAAAATCAGCTTAGTTCCATCTGCTACAGCTTGAAGCAGTCCCAGGGGGCCAGCATATTCAGGACCAATACGTTGTTGTATCGACGCGGATACTTCTCTTTCTAACCACACAATTACGAGTACTTGTATTGTGATTCCCAGTAGGAGGGCCAAAATGGGTAGAATCCATATTATTCCATAGACTTCTTTTAATAATTCCGATTTTGAAAAACAATTGATAGTTTCTACCTCTACCCTATCTATTACCATTTCAACGATCAACTTCCCCCATAATGATATCTATACTACCTAATATCGTCATGATATCAGCCAATTTCATTTTTTTAACTAACTGAGGAAGAATTTGCAAATTAATAAAACCGGGTGGACGGATTTTCCATCTCCAGGGGAAAAGGCTATCATCTCCTACCAGATAAATTCCTAATTCACCTTTTGGGGCTTCTACTCTTACATAAAGCTCTTGCTTTGATAATTCAAAATTGGGCGAAGGTTTTTTACCAAGAAATCGATATTCAAAATCATTCCATTCGGAATTCTTTGCTTTCTTAAAACGTCGGGCTTCTAAATTCTCATAAGGGCCTCCAGGAATTTTGCGTATAGCCTGTTGAATAATTTTTATGGATTCCCCCATTTCACCGATTCGTACTAAATAGCGAGCTAAGGAATCTCCTTCTTTTTGCCATTGGACTTTCCAAGCGAATTGATTGTAAGACTCATAAATATCAATTTTACGAAGATCCCATTGTATTCCAGAAGCTCGTAACATCGGTCCTGATAAGCCCCAATTTACAGCTTCTTCTCCGCTAATAAAACCTACTCCTTCAACTCGTTCTAAAAAAATTGGGTTCCGCGTAATAAGTTGTTGATATTCAACAACTCCTCGTAGAAAATAATCACAGAAATCTAAACATTTATCCATCCATCCATAAGGTAGATCGGCAGCTACTCCTCCGATGCGAAAGTAATTGTGCATCATTCGCATACCTGTAGCAGCTTCAAATAGATCATATATCAACTCTCTCTCTCTAAAAATGTAGAAAAAAGGGGTCTGTGCTCCGAGATCTGCCATAAAAGGTCCAAGCCATAACAAGTGAGAAGCTATACGGCTCAATTCTAACATAATTACTCTAATATAACTGGCTCTTTGGGGTATTTGAATATTCTCCAAGAATTCTGGTGCATTCACCGTTATTGCTTCTGTAAACATAGTAGCTAAATAATCCCACCGTGTTACATAAGGCAAGTATTGTATAATAGTTCTGTTTTCCGCGATTTTTTCCATTCCTCTGTGTAAATAGCCTAATATGGGTTCACAATCAATAACATCTTCACCATCGAGAGTAACGATCAGTCGAAGAACACCGTGCATTGATGGGTGTTGAGGACCCATATTGACTATCATAAGATCTTTTCTTGTAAGTGGTGGACTCATAATTCTTTTTTCCTTAATTCATTATTCCATGAATTCCTCAAAACGAGGCTCATCAAAATGCAAAATCTAAGACTACTATAAGACTACTAATAAAATAAAAAAAATCCAACGATTAAATTACTTCTCCCGAATATCCAACCGACTGATTAATTTCTTATAACGTACTTTATTTTTCTTTGCCAAATAAGCCAGCAAACGTTGACGTTTTCCCAAAAGTCTTCGTAGACCTCTTTCCGATGAAAAATCTTTTTTGTGTAATTCCAAATGTGAAGCAAGTTTCCGTATCTTATTGGTGAAACTGAATACTTGAAATTCAACAGAACCCCTGTTTTCTTGTTTTTCTTCTTTAACCATAAATCCAAAAATTTTTCTACCTCCTTTCTTTTTCATGTATTTTTCTGATCAGGAAAAATCAAAAATTATGTCAGTTATTTTGAAGTTATTCAAATCTTGTACACACAAAAATTTGCAATTATTCATCTACTGCTGGAATCTGGAATTTGGATTTATTTTCTCGATGCAAATTGGATTTGGATATAAGGGTACATTCTTTTATTTTAGATAGAAGAAACATTTCTTCTATCTAAAATAAAAGAATTTTGCTGATTTATTTATTGCTATATGCAATTTATAGAATTGATACACCGTTTAATTGATATCATTTAGCAAAATGAAACACAGCATATGCATCCATCTTTCGGCTCGAGAATTTCAGAGGATAGAGATATAGTATAAGAAATAGGCTATTAAGTAACTCTAAATGAATTGTGGATACATCTGTATCCTTAACATACTGAAACGACTGCCATTATTCGTATCAAACCAATAGCGATTCATAAAAGCTAAATCTTGTAATCAATGGTGGTCCAATAATGAATTTTTTGGCATATGTATTAAGACGCTTGGTCTGATTTCGAAATTGTCCAGAGTTTTTTATGTTGTTTTCATTGCAAAATGATGGATCTCCTTCCGTAACTTTCCAATTACGAGTACGAGAATTGAAAGACATGAAAATTGTCAATTCTCTACGGCGTCTAGGAGATAGACAGAATATTTTCAGGAACAAGAAAATCAGAAGAATCTTTTTCTCTATTCACTACCATTCCGCGTCTTCGACTTCTATTAGTTTCTTTTCTTTTTTAATGCAATAGCTATAGTTTGATATAGAATCCATTTCTCAAAGTAATGGAAACCATTCTATTCTCTTATAGGAAATGGTTCGAAAATCGCTATTCCACCTTTTAGGTTTAGGAGTGATACCTGTGAAGATCGTGCATTTCATTCACATTCCGATCCGTTTTTCGAGTCCATGATATAACCAAATTGGATGGATCTTCCACCCGTTTAGCTAAGAAAG